TTCTTGTTAATTCCTTTTGAAGACCCCTTACCCCATAGAGATATGGAATAGAAAGAAGTATTTTGATTGCCACTATAATTTTGAAAATGAACATTTAAATGACCTTCAAACGTAAGTAAATAGATGCGAAACATATAAAATGCGGTTAATCCTGCGGTAGCCCAAGCTATTATTGCGAAAATTGGCGAATACAACCAACTATCATTAAGAATTTCATCTTTTGACCAAAAACAAGCAAGAGGCGGAATACCACAAAGAGAAAGTGTACCTAATAAAAAAGAGGTTTTAGTAATCGGTACATGTTTTGTTAAACCACCCATAAAAACCATATTCTGACTTTTATCCGGAGAATAGCCAACAACAGTTTCCATTGAATGAATAATGGACCCAGACCCTAAAAATAATAATGCTTTGGAATAAGCATGAGTAATCAAATGAAATAAAGCACTTCGATAAGACCCCATTCCTAGAGCTAACATCATATAACCCAATTGAGACATTGTCGAATAGGCTAAACCCCTTTTAATGTCTTTTTGAGCAAGAGCTAAAGTAGCTCCTAATAATAATGTGATTATGCCTATCAACGAGATTAAATTCATTATATAGGGTATAACCATGAAAAGAGGGAGAAGGCGAGCTACAAGAAAGATCCCCGCTGCTACCATAGTAGCAGCGTGTATAAGAGCCGAAATAGGAGTGGGTCCCTCCATAGCATCGGGTAACCACACATGAAGGGGAAATTGTGCAGATTTAGCAACTGCACCGGTAAATAATAAAGCAGCACACAAAATAACAAAGGAAAAGTTGACTTCATTATTATAAATCAAGTTATTGAGTATTTCGAATAAATCCTGAAATTCAAAACTACCTGTTATACAATAAAACCCTAAAATTCCTAATAATAAACCAAAATCCCCTACACGATTAGTTACAAATGCTTTTTGACAAGCATTTGCTGCAGGAGGTCGCGTAAACCAAAACCCTATTAATAGATAGGAACACATTCCAACTAATTCCCAAAAAAAATAAATTTGTATCAAATTTGAACTAGTAACTAATCCCAACATGGAAGTACTGAAAAAACTCATATAAGCAAAAAATCTCAAGTATCCTTGATCGTGAGCCATATAATTATCACTATAAATAAGAACCATGATTCCAACAGTAGTGATTAACATTGACATAATAGAAGTAAGTGGATCGATCAAGCAGCCAAATTCTAAAGAAAAATCATTATCGAGTGTCCAAGACCATACATATTGGTGGATAGAACTGCTATTTATTTGCTGAATAGACAGATTAATTGAAAAAATCATGACTATACTTAACAATAAGATACTTGGAAAAGCCCACATACGACGAAGATTTTTCGTTGCTGTCGGAAAAAGAAGAAGTCCCACTCCTATTAACATAGGAATTGGAAGTGGAACAAAAGGTAAAATCCACCCATATTGATATGTCTGTTGCATAAAAAAATTGAAATTCGTAATTAAATTTTTCCGATTTATCGGACCTTACTTCTTTTGAAAGGAGTCAATAAAAAAATGAAAATATGCACTAAGCTTAACCTAACTTAAATATAAAAAAGAAAAATTTTTCATTTTTCTTTCTTTTTACTTATTCTTTCTCTTTCTGAATTTCTTCTAAATATTTCAAATATTCAAATCAAGAAGTTACAATTGGTCAAATCATATAAAAGACAAAGATTAATTATGAGTCTCCTTCGAATTTGAAAATGCAAGTCAAATTTTGACAAGTTACTAAAAATATTCTTCTTGTTTTTTATTTTTTAGAAAAATTTTATGCGATTTTACCATATCGTTCATATTCCATTCTTTTAGAATTTTAGAAAAAAAATTATCTAGAAAAGCGCAGATTTTTTTAAACAATAGATGTCTTTCACATCCAGCTATACCAATGAGTAATCTCTTAATTTTTATTTAAATGGCAGTTCCAAAAAAACGTACTTCTGCATCAAAAAAGCGTATTCGTAAAAATTTTTGGAAAAGGAAAGGCTATTGGTCAGCGTTAAAAGCGTTTTCTTTAGGGAAATCTCTTTCTACCGGGATTTCAAAAAGTTTTTTTGTGCGACAAACAAATAAAATAAAAAAATAAGTTATTAAGAAATAAAACAGAACACCTTATAAAAATCTAAATTGACCTGACTTAAAAATTAAATTCTTCCGTTTCAAAAAGACAATTCTCAAATTCCATTTCCTGTTGAATTAATTCATAGGAAATGGAATTCTTCTGTTTTACTTTTACTTTAAACCGAATTTAAACAAAGTCTTTTTTTTTTAACAAAAAAACACAAGATACTCACTTTCTTTTTAATAGATTTTCTTTCCAGAATAGGAGTCTTATTTCCCCCAGCAACTTATTTGTACTATAAAAGATTTTTTTTTGCACAACTTTCTTACTTTTCTTTTGGATTTTCTGTAAATTCTTATATAGAATAGAGCCCATATATCTCTGGCCATCAATTCACGCAAAAACACTTAGTGTAAATTTTATGGATAAATATGTGTGAATTTTGAATAATCTAAAATAGGTTTTTTTGTTCATTGATAAAACTTATTTTTTGGTTGTACTTTTTTAAATTAAATAAATCAAAAACATTTAATTTAAAAAATGTTTTTTAGAGGAAAGGTTCTATCCCTTAATTGATAGTAAGACTTTTTGGTTTTACAAGAATTCAAGTAAAGAAGATTCTCAAATACACAATAAAACTAAAACCCTAAACTAAAATAATGAACGTTCAAGGACATATTTGAACAGATTTTATTCATTGATTTGAATCTTTCCTGAAAATATTGCACCCAATTGAATTCTTAAATCTAGACGATTGCTTATTTATAGGCTATTATGAGGTCAAGACAAGCCGCTATGGTGAAATTGGTAGACACGCTGCTCTTAGGAAGCAGTGCTAGAGCATCTCGGTTCGAGTCCGAGTGGCGGCATGTCATTTCCTAAAAAAAGAAAATAGATCCTATAATGAATAATAATGAATAATGAATTCAATTGCCGATTTCGATTTTATAATTAAGGAACTCTTTTTATGATATTTTCAACTTTAGAGCATATATTAACTCATATTTCTTTTTCGACTGTTTCAATTCTAATTACAATTCATTTGATAACCTTTTTTGTCGATGAAATCGTAAAACTATATGATTCATCCGAAAAGGGCATGATAACGACTTTTTTGTGTATAACAGGATTATTAATTTCTCGTTGGATTTATTCGAAACATTTTCCACTAAGTGATTTAAATGAATCGTTAATCTTTCTTTCATGGAGTTTTTCCTTTATTTATATAGTTCCGTATTTCAAAAAAAATCAAAATATTCTAAGCACAATAATAGGTCCAAGTGCTATTTTTTCCCAGGGCTTTGCTACCTCAGGCCTTTTAACTGAAATACACGAATCCACTATATTAGTACCTGCTCTTCAATCCGAGTGGTTAATAATGCACGTAAGTATGATGATATTGGGATATGTGGCCCTTTTATGTGGATCATTATTATCAGTATCACTTCTAGTCATTACAGTTCGAAAAAATAGAAAATTTTTTTCTACGAGTAATCATTTATTAAATTTAAATAAGTCATTTTTCCTTGATAAAGTCGAATACATGAATGAAGAAAAAAATATTTTAAAAAAAACTTCTTTTTTTTCTCCAAGGAATTATTATAAGTCGCAATTGATTCAACAATTGGATTATTGGAGTTATCGGGTTATTAGTCTAGGATTTCTCTTTTTAACGATAGGAATTCTTTCTGGAGCAGTATGGGCTAATGAAGCATGGGGGTCCTATTGGAGTTGGGACCCAAAAGAAACTTGGGCTTTTATTACTTGGATCATATTTGCAATTTATTTACATACTCAAACAAATCTAAAATTGAAGGGTACAAATTCAGCAATTGTAGCGTTTATTGGATTTCTTATAATTTGGATATGCTATTTTGGAGTAAATCTATTAGGAATAGGATTACATAGTTATGGTTCATTTACATTAACATCTAATTAAATTCAAAAAGGAGTTCTTACCACTTACCAATAGGAATAGAAAAGCATATAACGCATATCAAACTTTGTGTGAACTAGGGAGAGCCTCGCGAATCAAAGTAACGGGTCTCTCCCTAGTTCACACAAAGTTTTTTTACTTAACACAAGAGAAGAAAAAGCGTTCTTTTTGTCATTGTACAACGAACCTTTTTATAAATGATAAGATTTTTTTCATTTTTTTATTTATAAAAAAACTATCTAAAAAAATAATTAGATAGGATAACTTCAACCTTTTCAACTGATAGTGAAAGAACGAAATCGGGGTACATACCAATACCTAGTACGGGTAAAAAAAAGGAGATCGAAAGAAATAACTCTCGCGGCCCAGAATCAAAAAAATAAAGGTTTGGGCCATTAAATATCTTGTATCCATAGAACATCTGGCGTAACATAGATAATAAATAAATAGGGGTTAATATAATTCCAATTGCCATTACAAAAGTAATTAGGATTTTTGTCATTAAAAGAAATTTTGGACTAGTAATTAGTCCAAAAAAGACTATTAATTCGGCAACAAAACCACTCATACCTGGTAATGCGAGGGAGGCCATCGAAAAGCTACTGAATATCGTGAACATTTTTGGCATTGGGATAGCTATTCCACCCATTTCGTCAAGATAAAGAAGACGTATTCTATCATAAGTTGTTCCAGCCAAGAAAAAAAGCGCAGCACCGATAAATCCATGAGAGATTATTTGTAAAAGGGCTCCGTTGAGTCCCATATCTGTGATAGAACCAATTCCTATAATTATAAAACCCATATGAGATACAGAGGAATAGGCTATTCTTTTTTTTAAATTTCGTTGACCAAGAGATGTTGAAGCTGCATAGATTATTTGTACTGCGCCCACTATTATTAACCAAGGAGAAAATAGAGAATGAGCATGAGGAAATAATTCCATATTGATTCGAACTAATCCATACGCTCCCAT